TTGCTATCACAAGAGTTGCAAAACCTTATGGACAACCTAATATTCTTGCAGAATTTATAGCCGGACAATTAAAGAATAGAGTTTCATTTCGAAAGGCAATGAAAAAAGCTATTGAATTAACCGAACAAGCGGATACAAAAGGAATTCAAGTACAAATTGCCGGGCGTATCGACGGAAAAGAAATTGCACGTGTCGAATGGATCAGAGAAGGTAGGGTTCCCCTACAAACCATTCGAGCTAAAATTGATTATTGTTCCTATACAGTTCGAACTATCTATGGGGCATTAGGAATAAAAATTTGGATATTTACAGACGAGGAATAATGGTTCTTTTGTTGTCTTTCTGTTCCATCCATCCGGCAATTGAATAAAAAATAAAAAACTCGTTCATTCAATAAAAAAAATTAGAAATTTTAGAATTCTATAGGGTTGAATAACAATTCGATTGACTCCATATAATTGCTATGCTTAGTGTGTGACTCGTTGGTTTGGTTAGGTAAGGATTTAAAAACAAAGGACCGTTGCCTAGTGTGAACTTAACTATATAACCAATAACCAGCTCATTGCTTCGTATTATCTGGATCCAAGGAACCAGTCACTATATGATGTATCGATCGTATTGTTGTAGCAACTGAAATCTTTTTTACAGAAAAGAAAAATCAATCAAATCAGATTATAAGGTTGTGAAGAAAAAACAAAGGGATATAGATAGATGGAAGGATGAGAGAAAGAAAGAAAAAGAATAGCAATGATATACGATATACGATTCCAATATGTATGGTCTATGAACTATCTCATAAAAGGCAGTGTAATAAAGCATTAAATTAATATGTATTCGTCCATAATTAATAATTAGATGAATCCAATTAATTCATAAGAAAAATAAAAATAATAAAGAGCATCGAGTCAATAAAGACTGAGGAGATTGATTCAGGAATCCATTTTTTTATTAGGAGCTCCGTTGCAAAGTTCGGGCCTAGCCATTAATCGAGAAGCGATGGGAACGACAGAACCTGTGACTGCGGAAGATTCCCTTGAAAAGAATGCTAATGATTCATTGGGTGGGATGGCGGAACGAGCCAAGAACCAATTCATTTATTATGAGAGAGAGGTCATGAGATGCCTCTACGAATGAAAGGGATGTTCAAAGAGCAAATATTCGCCCGCGAAAGCCTTAATTGGATTGCTAAATTTTTGGTGATTCAATAAAGGTAAGACGATTAATTAAAAAGACAATTATACATTATATTATAATAATTTGATATTTACGAGCAACATTTTTAAATTCCTACGGGACAGATTAGAGCTCAACAAATTCCATGATTCGGTGTATTATTCATTAAATAATATATCTGTAATTTTCTTTAAATTGTTTCATTCGCGAGGAGCTGGATGAGAAGAAACTCTCATGTCCGGTTCTGCAGTAGAGATGGCATTGAGAAACAACCATCAACTATAACCCAAAAAGAACCAGATTTCGTAAACAACATAGAGGAAGAATGAAGGGAATATCTTATCGAGGCAATCGAATTTGTTTTGGCGGATACGCCCTTCAGGCACTTGAGCCCGCCTGGATCACATCTAGACAAATAGAAGCGGGGCGACGAGCCATGACACGATATGCGCGCCGTGGTGGAAAAATATGGGTACGTATATTTCCAGACAAACCTGTTACAGTAAGACCTACCGAAACACGTATGGGTTCGGGGAAAGGATCTCCCGAATATTGGGTATCCGTCGTTAAACCGGGTCGAATACTTTATGAAATGGGCGGAGTATCAGAAATTGTAGCCAGAGAAGCTATTTCTATAGCTGCGTCCAAAATGCCTATACGAACTCAATTCGTTATTGCGGGATAGGGATGTGGGACGAAAGGAAAGGGGCCCTTGTGATGAAAAAAACCGCAGTTTATTTATTTCTGGACAAATAATATTTCTTCTTTTTTTCTTCGCCTTTTGCTTTGAATTGAAAGAAAAAAAGATAAAAAAAAATGATATGATTCAACCTCAGACCTATTTAACTGTAGCAGATAACAGCGGGGCTAGAGAATTAATGTGTATTCGAATCATAGGAGCTAGTAATCGCCGATATGCTCATATTGGTGACGTTATTGTTGCTGTAATCAAAGAAGCAGTGCCCAATATGCCTCTACAAAGATCAGAAGTGATCAGAGCTGTAATTGTACGTACATGTAAAGAACTCAAACGTGACAATGGTATGATAATACAATATGATGACAATGCAGCAGTTGTCATTGATCAAGAAGGAAATCCAAAAGGAACTCGAGTTTTTGGTGCGATCGCTCGGGAATTGAGACAGTTGAATTTTACTAAAATAGTCTCATTAGCTCCTGAGGTATTATAAATACTAATAGATGAGAACATAATAATAGCAGGGTATCTGAATTAGATTCCACTTTCAATTTATAATTAGTAGAATGCATTAGTAGATTGTGTCTCACGCATATACCTTTAATAATTCATAAAAAAAGAATAAAAAAGCAGAGTATGTTGATTATATAAAAACTCGGAGGCACCAATAATTATAGTTCATCATGGGTAGGGACACTATTGCCGAAATAATAACTTCTATACGAAATGCTGACATGGATAAAAAAGGGACGGTTCGAATAGCATCTACAAATATCACCGAAAACATTGTGAAAATACTTCTACGAGAAGGCTTTATCGAAAATGTGAGAAAACATCGAGCAAGCACGAAATGTTTCTTGGTTTTAACTCTGCGACATAGAAGGAATAGAAAAGGACCATATCGAACTGTTTTAAAACGTATCAGCCGACCCGGCCTACGAATCTATTCCAACCATCAACGAATTCCTAGGATTTTAGGAGGAATGGGTATTGTAATTCTTTCTACTTCTCGAGGTATAATGACAGACCGAGAGGCTCGACTAGAAGGAATCGGAGGAGAAATTTTGTGTTATATATGGTGATCTTTCTGGTATCCGAATTGCATCCGTAACTTCCTAGTTTGTTTTGTGAAAAAAAAGAGGAAAGACGGGTTGTCTAATATCACTCCTCCTCCATTAGTTGATAATTCAAGGGGGTTACCTGGAATGAAAGAACAAAAATGGATTCATGAAGGTTTAATTACTGAATCACTTCCAAATGGTATGTTTCGGGTTCGTTTAGATAATGAGGATCTTATTCTAGGTTATGTTTCGGGAAGGATCCGACGTAGTTTTATACGGATACTGCCAGGTGATAGAGTAAAAATTGAAGTAAGTCGGTATGATTCAACCAGGGGACGCATAATTTATAGACTCCGCAATAAAGATTCGAACGATTAAATGGCTTTTTCAACATTCCTCTCGCGCGGATACAATTGGAAGTTCCAAATTTTAAATTTAAAGAGACTTATTTTCTTCCAAAGAGTAGATTCGGAATTCAGGTAAGGAATAACAAATATGAAAATAAGGGCCTCCGTTCGTAAAATTTGTGAAAAATGTCGACTGATCCGTAGGCGGGGGCGAATTATAGTAATTTGTTCCAACCCTAGGCATAAACAGAGACAGGGATAATCTTTCTAAAAAAGGACCCTCCAAAGAACTCAATACACAAATAAAAGATCTGTTTTGACATGAAATGGATATATCCGTATATCTCTGACTCATATTTATGAGATGATAAAATATGGCAAAAACCATACCAAGAATTGGCTCACGTAGGAATGGACGCATTGGTTCGCGTAAGAATGGACGTCGAATACCAAAAGGGGTTATTCATGTTCAAGCAAGTTTCAACAATACCATTGTAACGGTTACAGATATACGGGGTCGGGTGGTTTCATGGTCCTCAGCCGGTACTTGTGGCTTCAGGGGCACAAGAAGAGGGACGCCATTTGCTGCTCAAACCGCAGCCGCAAACGCTATTCGTACAGTAGTGGATCAGGGTATGCAACGAGCAGAAGTCATGATAAAGGGTCCTGGTCTTGGAAGAGATGCAGCATTACGAGCCATTCGTAGAAGTGGTATACTATTAAGTTTTGTCAGAGACGTAACCCCTATGCCACATAATGGATGTAGACCTCCTAAAAAAAGACGTGTATAGAAATTAAGAATTGAACGGATTTCAAGAGAAATAAATGATTCAATGATCTGATCAAATAATATTACTATGCTTCGAGAGGAAGTAGCAGTATCTACTCGGACACTACAGTGGAAGTGTGTTGAATCAAGAGCAGACAGTAAGCGTCTTTATTATGGACGTTTTATTTTGTCTCCGCTTATGAAAGGACAAGCCGATACAATAGGCATCGCGATGCGAAGGGCTTTGCTTGGAGAAATAGAAGGAACATGTATCACACGCGCAAAATCTGAAAAGATACCACATGAATATTCTACCATAGTAGGTATTGAAGAATCGGTACATGAAATTTTAATGAATTTGAAAGAAATTGTATTGAGAAGTAATCTGTATGGAACTCGCGACGCATCTATTTGCGTCAAGGGTCCTGGATATGTAACTGCTCAAGACATCATCTCAGCGCCTTCTGTGGAAATCGTTGATACTACACAGCATATAGCTAGCCTGACGGAACCAATAGATTTGTGTATTGAATTACAAATCGAGAGGAATCGCGGATATCGGATGAAAACACCAAATAACGCTCAAGAAAGAAGTTATCCTATAGATGCGGTATTCATGCCTGTTCGAAATGCAAATCATAGTATTCATTCTTATGGGAATGGGAATGAAAAACAAGAGATACTTTTTCTCGAAATATGGACGGATGGAAGTTTAACTCCTAAAGAAGCACTTTATGAAGCCTCCCGTAATTTGATTGATTTATTTATTCCTTTTCTACATGCAGAAGAACAAGACACAAAATTAGAGGACAATCAAAGCAGGGTTACTTTACCTTTTTTTACTTTTCATGATGGATTGGATAAAGTAAGAAAAAACAAAAAAGAAATCGAATTGAAATGTATTTTTATTGACCAATCAGAATTGCCTTCCAGGACCTATAATTGCCTCAAAA